ATTCCTAAAAAATTTCTACCTCTTAGTTCTTAGTATTGATAAAATATTCAAAATGACAATATTCGGGGGGTACAAGCGCCTGAATATTGATTCGATAAGGGCTTATTCGAATCTACTCGTACCGCATAATCTTTTAACTAGCCAAGCCAAAATCAGACGAATGGAGTTTTCTTTGTTGATAACATAGACTCACTTAGTATAGATTTAAGTATGTATCTAAGTGAGTATCTAATCGATATTAATTAATCAAAATTCCAATTTTTGATTATAATAAGATATCTTTATAAATAATAATAACAGGGACAAATAGTAAATCGAGGTACACATTCTATGACACTTCTAAGTTTTCCCTCTGTTTTGGTGCCTTTAGTAGGTCTAGTATTTCCGGCAATCGCAATGGCTTCTTTATCTCTTCATATTCAAAAAAATAAGATTGTTTAGAACCGATGGGACAAAATCTCATTCATTTTGGTTTTAGAAACCCCAGGTATTTCTTTTTTTTTTGGAATATAGTATAAGCGGCTTCGGCCGAAAACCTTTTATGGCTGCAGAAAGACGATATAGGGGTAAATGGAGTATGTAGATATCTTTAATGGGGTCATACGAAGGATATGTTTGTTATTAGTTTAGATCTAATCAATTTAATGAATTACTCCTAAAGGTTCACATCAAACTAGTGCTAGTTGATGAGAGTGACTTCGGAAACAAAAAGACTAAAGTCAAATTCATTTGGGGTATTCTCTCAATTCCAAGAAAATGCAACCGGGTCAAGTATGAGTTGGCGATCAGAACATATATGGATAGAAACTATAACGGGGTCTCGCAAACCAAGTAATTTCTGCTGGACTATTATCCTTTTTTTAGGTTCAGTAGGATTTTTGTTAGTTGGAACTTCCAGTTATCTTGGTAGAAATTGGCTATCTTTATTTCCGTCTCAGCAAATCGTTTTTTTTCCACAAGGGATTGTGATGTCTTTCTATGGGATTGCGGGTCTTTTTATTAGCTCCTATTTGTGGTGCACAATTTCTTGGAATATAGGTAGTGGTTATGATCGATTCGATCGAAAAGAAGGACTAGTGTGTATCTTTCGTTGGGGATTTCCCGGAAAAAATCGTCGTATCTTCCTCCGATTCCTTATAAAAGATATTCAATCCGTCCGAATAGAAGTTAAAGAGGGTATTTATGCTCGTCGTGTCCTTTATATGGATATCAGAGGGCAGGGAGCGTTTCCATTGACCCGTACTGATGAGAATTTGACTGCGTGGGAAATTGAACAAAAAGCTGCTGAATTGGCCTATTTCTTGCGGGTACCCATCGAAGTTTTTTAAGAATTTAAGAAATGGGAAAAATTTTCTCAGCAGGAGGGGAAAACTCAAGAATCTTCTTTTTATATAACATATTTCTATAACATAACTTAACTGAGGTTTCGTCCGAACACGAGCTAAAGCAGGCTTATATGGGATAAGGATACTTTTTGAGTTGGAGTCTTTTTTATATGTATGTAAATGTACATAACTTAATTCAATAAAAACAAGAAGTAACAAATTGAAAGAATGAATTCTTCTCATAATCAACTCTTTGGAAATAAAAACCTGCCTTTCCTATTTTATATTTTGTATAGTTTTAAGTCCAATAGTTTTAAGTCCAATATTTAATTTAAGTCCAAGAGTTTTAAGTCCAATATATATATATATATTATATATATATATATAAATCCAGACTAGTTGGAATTGAAACTTTAGATTCAGATAGATCATATCCTGTAAATTCTTTTCAATCGACACGCCTTATTGATCTATTTTTGTGCTCCGTAATGCCCAAACAGTTGGATGCCTTAATAACGATTACGGATAACTAGCCAATTTCTGTCTTGGTTTGCAGCTCATTTTTGATCATCACAATATTCTTCCGACACTTCCCTCAATTATTCTATTCCTGACTCCTCATAGTCAGCGAACTTTTTTCTAAATATTAGATATTTTGATAGATAATAGAAAGGGAGTTCTTTCGGCGATTCCTCGAAAGGAGAGACTTTTGACCAATTGAGTTGAGAGATCGGGAACGAATATTTTTGATTCTTTATTCATTCGAAGTCAAAGTGAATTCTTAGTCAATTTGGGTACTCTTTCTAGATTCGAGAACTAAGCCCGAAATTACAAATTCAAAAGAGTGAATAGATTCCTAGCTTCGATACCGTGGAATAGAACTCGTACGTAAGAGAAATATTCGATGGCATAGAATCGATGACTGAGATATTTTCATTAACAACTCACAGATGAAAAAAATGGCAAAAAAAAAAGCATTCACCCCTCGTTTATATTTTGCATTTATAGTATTTTTGCCTCAGTGTATTTCTCTCTTATTTAATAAAAGTCTGGAATCTTGGGTTACTAATTGGTGGAATACTGGGCAATCCGAAACTTTTTTGAATGATATTGAAGAAAAGAGTATTCTAGAAAAATTCATAGAATTAGAAGAACTTCTCCTCTTGGACGAAACCATCAAGGAATACTCGGAGACACATCTACAAAACCTTCGTATAGGAATCCACACCAAAATAATCCAATTAATCAAGATACATAACGAGGATCGTATACATACGACTTTGCACTTATCGACAAATCTAATCTCTTTTGTTATTCTAAGTGGTTATTCGATTTTGGGTAATAAAGAACTTGTTATTCTTAACTCTTGGGCTCAGGAATTCCTATATAATTTAAGTGACACAACCAAAGCTCTTTCTATTCTTTTATTAGCTGATTTATGTCTCGGATTTCATTCGACCCGTGGTTGGGAACTAATAATTAGCTCTGTCTACAAAGATTTTGGGTTTGTTCAGAATGATCAAATTATATCTTGTCTTGTTTCTATTCTTCCAGTCATTCTAGATAGCATTTTTAAATATTGGGTTTTCTATTATTTAAACCGCATCTCTCCATCACTTGTAGTGATTTATCATTCAATAAGTGAAAAATGATCTATCGATCCGAAATTAATCCAATTCAAATGTTTCTGACTTTGTAGTTGTACATTTTCTATTTTTACCCATCCTGGGGATTTATCCTATAATATTATTCCAGTAAATAGCAGAATCGTGGATAGGAAACTAGATTAGTGACCTACTCAATTTATTGTAGAAATTTTCAGTATCACTGGACCATGCAAACTCGAAATACTTTTTCTTGGATAAAGGAACGGATTGCTCGCTCCATTTCCGTATCGCTCATGATATATATCATAAGCCAGACATCTATTTCAAGTGCATATCCCATTTTTGCACAGCAGGGTTATGAAAATCCACGAGAAGCGACCGGGCGTATTGTATGCGCCAATTGTCATTTAGCTAATAAGCCCGTGGATATTGAGGTTCCACAAGCGGTACTTCCCGATACTGTATTTGAGGCAGTTGTTCGAATTCCTTATGATATGCAAGTGAAACAAGTTCTTGCTAATGGTAAAAGGGGGGCTTTGAATGTCGGGGCTGTTCTTATTTTACCGGAGGGATTTGAATTAGCCCCTCCCAATCGTATTTCCCCCGAAATGAAAGAAAAGATAGGAAATCTATCTTTTCAGAACTATCGCCCTAATAAAAAAAATATTCTTGTTATAGGTCCTGTTCCTGGTCAGAAATATAGTGAAATCACCTTTCCTATTCTTTCCCCAGACCCCGCTACTAAGAAAGATATTCACTTCTTAAAATATCCTATATATGTAGGCGGAAATAGGGGAAGAGGTCAGATTTATCCCGACGGGAGCAAGAGTAACAATACTGTTTATAATGCTACAGCAACCGGTATAGTAAGCAAAATCATACGAAAAGAAAAAGGGGGATATGAAATAACTATAGCGGATGCATCGGATGGACGTCTAGTGCTTGACATTATCCCCCCAGGGCCAGAACTTCTCGTTTCAGAAGGAGAATCTATCAAATTTGATCAACCGTTGACGAGTAACCCTAATGTGGGCGGGTTTGGTCAAGGAGATGCCGAAATAGTACTTCAAGATCCATTACGTGTCCAAGGTCTTTTGCTCTTCTTGGCAGCTGTTATTTTGGCACAAGTCTTTTTGGTTCTTAAAAAGAAACAATTCGAGAAGGTTCAATTGTCCGAAATGAATTTCTAGACTCGCTGATTTATCGACAGCAAGTTCGTAAAAAGAACCAAACTCTTTTTATAGACAATAGAATCTATTCTATAATAAAAAATGAAATTCTAAAAAGCTTTTCTATAAGATGACAGTAATTCCTTGTACCACATTCCTAGTTATAGTATGTAGATTGTGACCAAGACTCTTTGACTTGACTCCCCCTTTCTTTGTTTTTTTTTTCGAAATTGGGGTGGTGTGACTATGTTCCTATTTGTCAGATTGAAATGTCATAAAATGCATCACTATCAAGATTTGAAAAATTCAATTCGGCTAGATACTAGACATAAGTAACATAAGTAAGCGGTAAATTGAAGGGAAAATGGGGGGAACAAATAATTCTAGTAGGGATTCTTCGTCTTCCTAGTCTTCGACACAAGAAAAGGAATTTTCCAAACCCCTTTCTTGTGTCGAAATAATAATGAGTCTCGATTCTGTTCATCAAAGATTCCTAGTCTTAGTTTCGATTTTTTCGAGACGTATTAGAGTTTTTAGATTTCTCTTTATTCCGTCTCTACTTATTCTCTAATAGTAGAGAAATATCTACTAATATAAGTGGTGGACAAAGACAAAAAGAGGGATCAATTGATGAGAGACTAAAATAAATAGAATAAAGGTCTATTAGTATAGAAAGAGTTTGATGAAATAATATATATTATATATATATATATATATATATATGATATAAATATATAGAAAGTTATCCTGGGAATCGAGTGATTCCGTCTTTAGTCTAACCCTCTTTTTGATTTTTTATTTGTTATTCTAACTTGATTTAAAGTATTGATAGATACTATCGAGCAAGAGGTGTTTAAAAAAATTTCTTTTTTAAAACTATCATCAGAAAAAATAGAATG